CAACTAAGCTATGCCGACCATTACCGAAGTATCATCTACTGAAGTATCATTATCATTTTAATATATGACTTAAGTCTATGTCAATGAAAAGAAACTAAAAAGTAATAATTAAAAAAGTTTTGGACCGGTAATTTCTTGAATCTTCTAAATAAAATAAGACTTTCTAAGTTTGAAAATGAAAAATGATATAGATTCTAAATAATTCAAATCGAGAATAACTAAAAAAAGGTAAGGTGTCAAACAGACCTTTTTGGGCAGTAGAGCTGGGGATAGAGGGACTTGAACCCTCACGATTTTCAAAGTCAACGGATTTTCATCTTACTCTAAATTTCATTGTTGTCAGTATTGACATGTAAAATGGGACTCTATCTTTATTCTCGTCCGATTAATAAGTTCCACCAAGGATCTATCAGACTATGAAGTGAATCATTTGATCAATGAATATTATTTCTTAAACTTCGAATTGATTCGCAACATTTCGATTTTTTTATAAACAAAAAAATCGAACTCGAGATTCAGGTCGTCATTTTTGAGATCGTTTTGTGTTACCTATATTGTCTAAATATAGGTTTTTCTCCTTCATCCTTTTTGATTTGAAGTTTCGATCGAAGGATTCCTTTATCAACACAAGGTAGTGAACTCCATTTGTTAGAACAGCTTCCATTGAGTCTCTGCACCTATCCCTTTTTTCTCGCTTTCTAAACTCCGGTTTGTTCGCGTAAACCAGGATTTGGCTCAGGATTGCCCATTCTTAATTCCAGGGTTTCTCTGAATTTGAAAGTTATCACTTAGTAGGTTTCCATACCAAGGCTCAATCCAATTAAGTCCGTAGCGTCTACCAATTCCGCCATATCCCCTTTTTTATTAGGATCTCATTATGATGTCTTTCCATTTTTTCTTATGCCGAAACCTTGGGATTCATTACATTATAGATACTTATTTTATGTCTTTGTTATCTTCTTTCATTTTTTTGAGCCCCATCCATATTGATTTAGTATAATCAACAAAGATTCTATCATTTTTGTATTTGTAATTCAATATGGTTATATATTACATAACATATATATGTTCTTCCTTTTCTCATCTTTGTCTTAAATTTGAATAAATAGTCGAACGGTCAATTCTTTTTTTTTTTTACTTTTATAAAAAGAAATTTATGATTATTATTGAAACTTAGAATTGTGCAATGGAAAAAAATTAAAAGTCTACTTCGTAGATTTGAAATTCTAATAATTCTATACTATTAGAAATAAAATAGAAATAAATTAAAAAGAAAAAAAAAGATAAAATAATAGTATGAGGTTAGAACAAAAAAACAAGAATTTCAAATCAGATATCATTTAACTAAAAAAAAAACAAAAAAGATTGCTGATCTAATTAAGATTTTATTATTTAGAAACTAATGAAATCCAAATTATAAAGTCAATATACTGCGATATTCTATTAATTAAGGTTATGTTTTAGTTATTTAATGTATAGTCACTATTTATTTGAGCTATATTCTGTTCTAGAATATATAGAATATTATTAATTCTAAATAGATAAGGAAAAATATTAATAGAATAGTTAATTGATACGATCTAGTAGTTTAGTGAATTTGTATGCATGCGCTATTTTATTTGAGCCCGCTTAGCTCAGAGGTTAGAGCATCGCATTTGTAATGCGATGGTCATCGGTTCGATTCCGATAGCCGGCTTTTCCATATTTTTTCGTTTTTTTACATGATTTTTAATGTACTTTCAAAATCAAAGAAGATTGAAAAGACTTATTTCACCTTTTTCCAAGAGTTACCACTGCATTTATATTATGTCATATTTCCATATAGGAATATATATTGGGTAAAAGAGTTCGATCTTTACAAAATAAATAAAGAAAATAAAGGAAAATTTTTGTTATTTAGTTGATTTATATATATTGTATATACAATAAAAAAAATCTGTATATTGAGAGAATATATCTTCTTACTCTTTGTATTCCAATAGTTTATTGGAGTGTATTTCACGTCATTTATCATTATCATTTAGTTCAGTTTTAATTTTAGTTAGTTTTGTACAATTTCAATAAAAAAAGGAGTCTTTATGTCACGTTACCGAGGGCCTCGTTTTAAAAAAATACGCCGTCTGGGGGCTTTACCGGGACTAACTAGTAAAAGGCCTAAGGCAGGAAGCGATCTTAGAAACCAATCACGCTCCGTAAAAAAATCTCAATATCGTATTCGTTTAGAAGAAAAACAAAAATTGCGTTTTCATTATGGTCTTACAGAACGCCAATTACTTAAATATGTGCGTATCGCCGGAAAAGCCAAGGGGTCAACAGGTCAAGTTTTACTACAATTACTTGAAATGCGTTTGGATAACATCCTTTTTCGATTGGGTATGGCTTTAACTATTCCTCAAGCGCGCCAATTAGTTAACCATGGACATATTTTAGTTAATGGTCGTATAGTTGATATACCAAGTTATCGCTGCAAACCCCGAGATATTATTACAGTGAAGGATGAACAAAACTCTAGAACTTTGGTTCAAAATCTTCTTGATTCATCTGCCCCTGAGGAATTGCCAAACCATCTGACTCTTCACACATTCCAATATGAAGGGTTAGTCAATCAAATAATAGATAGGAAATGCGTCGGTTTGAAAATAAATGAATTGCTTGTCGTAGAATATTACTCTCGACAGACTTAATAAACCTAACTTAAGTAAAAAAAAATTACTAAAAACAAGAGTTGGGACAACTCCCCTTTGCCCTCTTTTTTGATTAAAAAGAAAAAGGCACAAGGTAAGGGATTTTGTCGAGCAATCTTTTTCCTATTCATGTATCATAGATTGGTAGGGAGATTTGGATCCCTTGTTTGCTCTTCCCAGCATTTTCCATATGAAAGAAATTAGGAATAGAGAATCCATTGCAAAATCAAAACAAGGTAGATTTTATATCTAGTCTTTTTTATTGTCTTTGATCCATTGTGGTCAATCACGTAAGATTGGTGAATTAGTTGAAAGTACGGAAAGAGAGGGATTCGAACCCTCGGTAAACAAAAGTCTACATAACAGTTCCAATGTTACGCCTTCAACCACTCGGCCATCTCTCCGACATCAGGATTATGACTGAGTATCTGGGTGAATAGCGAGTTATTCATCGTTTTTTAGATTATGGTTAATAGATACCTTTTTTGACCGGAAAAATTGGAAGTATATAGAAGGTTTTTTTTAATGAGTCCGCTTTTATGTTAGTTCGTACTATACAATTCCTTTGTTTGTGAGAAAATTTTCTCACAAAAGAAAAGGTAAAGGAAATAAAAAGAGTTAGAGAATGGATTACTACCTATGCCAAGATCGCGTATAAATGGAAATTTTATTGATAAAACCTTTACAATTGTAGCCGATATCTTATTACGAGTCATTCCGACAACTTCCGGAGAAAAAGAGGCATTTACTTATTACAGAGATGGTGCGATTTGATTATCATTATTTTTTTTTTATTTCTCGCCAATTTGGAATAGAAAGAAAAACGAGTATTGAAAAAAACAAAATCTACGCTTTTGAAGGTGAAGTTTATAATATAAAAAAACAATCCCTTCTGTCATGTATCCACGATTAATGCAGCCTTAGATGCTTCAATTGTGAATTATATTATAGTATTGAGCAAAAGGTTTTTACCTATGGTTCCCGTATTACAGATCAATCCTACTACACTAATACAATATACGAATAGGAGGCATAGGGGAAGAAGCACTACGCCGAGAAATCAACAACACGAAAACTTTCTTCAAAATGATTCCCTTTCTTTCTTCTTTGGGATTGGGACTAATTTCAATGGTTGGAACAATAAACATCCATCTCGTTCGTACTTTGGATACCCGTATAACCATTGAAGACTGTTGAAGTGACTAATTCCTGGAAATTTAGGGGCGTTGAGAACAAAGAAATTTTGAGAGTTTCCTTTTTTATTTTTATCTAGCATGAACCCACTTGGTAGTAAGAAAAGATCTTTTGCAAGAAGGTTGGCTAGGGATTTCTTGTAAAAACATTAGCCCCGCTTAGTTCATAATGACATCACATTTTTCCATATATTATTTTCATTATGCACCTAAAGGAGGAGCCGTATGAGATGAAAATCTCACATACGGTTCTGAAACGGAGAATTCGTTAAAGCGAATGACGACCGTAACGGATGTCGGCTCAATCTGAAGGAAATTATGCGGAAGCATTACAGAATTATTATGAAGCTATGCGACTAGAAATTGACCCCTATGATCGAAGTTATATACTCTATAATATAGGCCTTATCCACACAAGTAATGGGGAACATACCAAAGCTTTAGAATATTATTTTCGGGCATTAGAACGAAACCCCTTTTTACCACAAGCTTTTAATAATATGGCTGTGATCTGTCATTACGTGCGACTATCTCCACTATAGAAAAAAAGAACGAACAGCTAGTCAATGAAATACTAGAAACACAAAAAAAGGGCTTTCTACATAAGCATCGTCCAAAACGATTTTTTATCAGCTGTAGCAAATAACTAAACTTCATCGATCGAAATATGAAGTGAAGACTAGATACGCCTAAATACTTTCTTTTCTATGGATAAAAAAAGATTTAATTGATAGAGGAAGCACCGTAAAGATCAATTGGAAAGGTTTTGGACCGATACAACAAGAGCTGTTTATTTATCTCATAATATGAGATAAATCTTAGGAATCTACTTATGTAATATAGTGGATCCCCTAAGGTATTGAGCAGCGGTGTAGCATCAGATCCTAAAGACAGTAAGTCTTTTTCTTTTTTAGCAAGTATGAAAAAGTCTTTTTCAAAGATTCTATATAAATTTTTATATGACAGCGGGATAGTTACCTTTCAGAAAATTCTAATATCTAATAACAGTGGCCATGCCTTTTTTTTCTGAAGGTAGGAGAAAAGATAAAACTTATTATATTAATTAATATATTAATTAAATCAAAATGAAAGTTTGAAACTCATGTAATTACTCTCTTTTGTT